AGCAAATGAAGCATGGCCAAAAGTAAACCAACCCCTTGGACTGCTACGAAAAACACCATCGGATTTCAAAGTAGCACGATCTAATTCAAAAATTTCGCCCAATTGAGCGCGTCGAGCATATTTTTTCACAGTAGCAGGATCACTATAACTGATTCCATTCAGTTCGCCACCATAGAACTCCACAGTTACACCTACTTGTTCGACACTATACTTCGACTCTGCCCTTCGAAACGGAACATCGGCTCTAACAATACCGTCTCCGTCTACCAAAACAACCGGAAATGTTTCAAAAAAAGTGGGCATACGACGTACAAAAAGTTCACGCCCTTCCTTATCTCTAAAGATAGGGTGTCCTAACCACCCAACAGCTATTCCATCCCCGTTGTCCATTGAGCCCGCTCTGAATAATCCCCCCTTTGCCGGATTATTACCGATGTAATCATAAAAAGCCAATTTTTCAGGAATTTTAGACCAAGCCTCTGATAAACTTTGATTTTCGGCTATCCCAGCGCTAACTCTTCGATATATTTCTTGCTGGAAGTATCCCTGATCCCATTGATAACGAGTGGGACCAAATAATTCAATCGGGGTAGTTGCTGAACCATACCACATAGTTCCAGCAACAACAAAAGCGGCAAAAAAGACAGCAGCGATACTGCTGGAAAGGACGGTTTCAATATTTCCCATGCGTAATCCTTTGTATAGACGTTGGGGCGGACGGACACTAAGATGGAATAGGCCGGCTAATATGCCCAATGTCCCTGCTGCAATATGATGAGAGGCTATTCCTCCCGGAACAAAAGGATCAAAACCTTCCACACCCCACGCTGGATTTACAGATTGTACCCTTCCGGTTAGTCCATAAGGATCGGACACCCATATTCCAGGACCATACAACCCCGTTATATGAAATGCGCCAAACCCAAAACAAGCCAACCCTGAAAGAAATAAATGAATTCCAAAAATCTTAGGTAAATCTAAAGAAGGTTTTCCTGTACGTTCATCAGAAAATATTTCTAGATCCCAGTACACCCAATGCCAAATAGCTGCCAAAAAGCATAAGCCAGAAAACACAATATGTGCCCCGGCCACACCTTCGTAACTCCAAATACCCGGATTCGTTATAGTACCTCCTGTGATACTCCAACCGCCCCATGAATTGGTTATTCCTAAACGAGTCATGAAGGGTATAACAAACATACCCTGTCTCCACATTGGATCAAGAACGGGGTCAGAGGGATCAAAAACCGCTAGTTCGTATAGAGCCATCGAACCGGCCCAACCAGCAACTAGAGCTGTATGCATTATATGAACAGAAATCAAACGACCCGGATCATTCAATACGACGGTATGAACACGATACCAAGGCAAACCCATGGAAATACCCCTTTAATCAACGAATAATAGACACTATGTAACTTTATTGCATTGTAAAAAGTAAAAAAACTATGCTCTGGACCCACTCTTTCGGTAGATTTTCTCGAGGAAAGAATTAATATTTGTTCTATTCTTTTAGTAATAATAATAATAGATAGTAATAATAGACGAATTCCATTTGTAGGAACAAAAATAAGCAGATCTATTCTATACCCGATAAGTACCAATACGCAATGGTAGAGGGGATTGATCCCACTTTAATTTTCTCTGAGTGAAGACATACCCATTTGTTCATATCATTCCAAAGACCCATTCGTTTCGTAAAAATGTTCCTTTAGTCATAATCATTCGGTTTTCTTTTTTTATGTTATTGTTATGAAGTTATTCAATTTATGGATAAACTATGATAAAGGCTAATCTTATTAAGACAATAAACCCGTTGTTACGCTTCCACATCAAAGTAAGATATAGTACTTAATTTTTTTCTTTCATTTTATGCCTATTGGTGTTCCAAAAGTACCTTTTCGAAGTCCTGGAGAGGAAGATGCATCGTGGGTTGACATATAGTGCGACTTGTCAGATATATTGGGTCACATGGAATTTCCCCATTCTCTCCCCTGATCGAGATATCCCCTCTTTCGCCCAAAAAAGATTGATTGAATTATCAAAAGTTTGGAGCGTGAAATACAATTTAATCCTATTTATTTTTTGTAGGGGTATCAGATTAATATTATCAATTAGAATAATTTATGGTTGGCTCGACTGGACCAAAAAAATGAAGTATCCAGGCTCCGTTTAGAAAAAACCCAATTGGTAATATATCTAAGATTACTACTTTTATAATATTCTATTTATAAACAGGAGCGATCTCAAACTGTTTAATCAATCGAGTAATATAATGAATACATTTAATATAATGAATACATTGAATATTTAGTGGAAGACATGAAATAAATGAAATTGAAAAATAAAAAAAGCCATAGCAAAAAGACGTGGTATTGGGACATTTGCCCTATATGTGCAAATAAAAATCGGGCCTATCTTTACTCGGAGTAGAGCATAAACCTAAAAAAATTGAAAAAGCCCATTCAGGAACAAGAAAATGGCATCGTTATTTGGATTCGATCTCGATGAAACAATACATCAATGAGAAGTTCATTCGATAAGTTTAGTAAATTATTTATATATATATTTTATTTATATATAGGTAAAGTAAACAGGCCAAAACAAATCCTTCTTGAAAAATGGAAGAAAAAAAGCCCTTTGTTAGAAGTTAGAAAGAGCCCCCTATGAAAATAAAAAAGAATGAGGGCTGCAATCTACACATTGATTCTTTTTTTTTGCGCGATTTTTGGTAAACCGTATGCATCAAAAGGTGCGCGTACGGTTCCTAAGGATACAATTATATCCTAATCAACCGACTTTATCGAGCAAGATTACTTTTTTTAGGCCAAGAGGTTGATAGCGATCTCTCGAATCAAATTATTGGTCTTATGGTATATCTCAGTCTAGAGGATGATAGCAAAGATCTGTATTTGTTTATAAACTCTCCCGGGGGGTGGGTAATACCCGGAGTAGCTATTTATGATACTATGCAATTTGTACAACCAGATGTACAGACAATATGCATGGGATTGGCCGCTTCAATAGGATCTTTTCTTCTGGTCGGAGGAGAAATTACCAAACGTCTAGCATTCCCTCATGCTCGGCGCCAATGAGTTTTGTATTTGAGAGAAAAAAGAAGACTATGCCTTCGCCATATGAAATATGACTATTAAGTAATAATAGCATGGCATTTTGAATTCGATATGAGAAACCTTTTTTTTTATTTTTGTTTTTTTTTTTTCAAAAATCAATCATTAGATTATATATCGAACGAATAGTATGAGATAAAGGGCATTTCCGATTTTATCTGATTTATCGGAAGCCTATTGCAGCGTCACAAACTTTTTTGTTTTCACACCAGAGGGATAATAACAATATTTATCTTAGGAAAGAATACAAAAAAAAGAAACTTTGGGATTGCTTAATAACAGACTAAATAAATATATAAAGCAACGGAACCATCATAGTATGTTTTAACTACTCCAAAATAAAATGAAGGATGGTTATTGGATTATTTACCGATCGGGGTCTGATAGGCCCTATATTTGAATATTTGAATTTGATTTTATACTTCTTCAATGGAATAGAGGTTCTAAAGTAAATTCCATTGTATAGCCGTATGCAATGCGCAAAAGATGCCTGTACGGTTGTTCAATTCTATCTTTTGGTTTTCATATCATTACTCGTTATTTAATTTATTCTCTTTGATTTCTCTTCGAGATAGAAGAACCATTTATTAGGTTATATAATCAGGGTAATGATCCATCAACCTGCTAGTTCTTTTTATGAGGCACCCGCAGGAGAATTTATCCTGGAAGCGGAAGAAATGATGAAGCTGCGCGAAACCATTACAAGGGTTTATGTACAAAGAACAGGCACACCTCTATGGGTTGTATCCGAAGACATGGAAAGAGATGTTTTTATGTCAGCAACAGAAGCCCAAGCTCATGGAATTGTTGATCATGTAGGGGTAGAATAAAAAATAACAGGGATTTCGCGCAAATACAAATACGCCATTTGAAATTTTATCTTCTTACTGGGTTTGATAGAGTATTCTATTAATTAATTTATTACTATAGAAGTAATTCCTAATCGGCCGGTTAGGATCGATCTAAACCAGCTCATTATGTATACGAGTCAACATGCCAACTATTAAACAACTTATTAGAAAGACGAGACAGCCAATCAGAAATGTTACGAAATCCCCCGCCCTTGGGGGATGCCCTCAGCGACGAGGAACATGTACTAGGGTGTATGTGTGACTCGTTCAGAGCATGGACTGGGGCAAAAGAAAAGAACCCATTTTTCCAGTATCAGTGATCAGTAACAGTAAATAAGATAAAATAAAACGGAAGAACTCCATTCACTATCTAAAAAGTATCTATCATACCCTTCTTTTGTGTATCAAAATTTATGGTTTCTAGTGGTGTAAATCCAATCGTCTCCATTTTCAATTTAAGATGAGAAAGAATTTCCCATTGGTAGCAAATGTTTATCCATTAAGCGGGGGGAATCCCATTTAAAGGCAAGAAAGATTACGCCCTTACTCTTTCAACAACGGACTAAGAGGGTCAGCTACACAGTTAATCTTCATAATTAAATACCGTTACTGTATAAGTGGATCTCGTTGTGAAAGACGGATTACTGAATAATTCATGGGTAGAGCCAAAAAGTGTGAACTGTACAAGTTAACAATAGCATTGATTAAATGAAAGAAAAGAAGGGGCTCCGGTGTATAGAAGGGATCTCGCCGTTTAAGAAGTAACCATAGAAACGATGGAACCCACTATTTTTTTTTTATTCATTTCTATTTTATATTTACTACTTTTTGTTTTTAATATTAATATGCTTTTTTTAATATCTAGTATCAATATCAATATTATTTCTTATTTCGAGGTAAAATGCCTATAAAAAAAAATAAAAAATCGTGGGCGGGAAGGTTATAGTAGCAAAAGCCGTTGGAGTTTTTATTTTATACATTGGAAGGATCCGTTTTGTTATTAACAAACTAGAAAAGGGGAAGGGAATAACTGAAAGAAAAGAAATCAATTAGTTATTTATCAAAGTTTCATTTATTCAATGACCAGAATTAAACGAGGATGTATAGCTCGGAGACGTAGAACAAAAATTCGTTTATTTGCATCAAGCTTTCGAGGGGCTCATTCAAGACTTACTCGAACTATTACTCAACAGAAAATAAGAGCTTTGTTTTCGGCTTATCGGGATAGAGGTAGGCAAAAGAGATATTTTCGCCGTTTGTGGATCACTCGGATAAATGCAGCAATTCGAGGTAATTTAGTATACTATAGTTATAATATTTTCATACACAATCTGTACAAGAAGCAGTTGCTTCTTAATCGTAAAATACTTGCGCAAATAGCTATATTAAATAGAAATTGTCTTTCTATGATTTCCACTGAGATTATAAAATAAGTGATTGGAAGGACTCCATAGGAATGTTTTAAATTTTAATGGAGTGCGCTGTAAAATTAACTCCGGGAAGGTAGAATAGAAATTAGTATGATAAAATATAATCAAATAATATGATAAAGTCGTCAAAATGAACAAACAAGACGTTCAATAAAAAAAGATTTATTCTTTTTCCCCGATCCTTTTTTTCTTATGACACGACACTCACATCTTAATTCGCGAATTTTTCGAACAAAACATCAATCCGCCTTTGAGTTCGTATTGGAATTTTGATTCAAGTGAAGAGTAAGCCTATCCCCCTTTTTGATTCTAAGACCCGCAGTTCTAGCAGCCGACTCACCTCTTTCAAATTGTTTCTCATTATTAAGAAAGGGTAACAAAGATAAAATACGAGCTTGCTTGATAGCAATAGTAATTAATCGTTGTTGTTTTAAGTTTAATCTATTCACCCGTCTAGATAATATCTTTCCTTGTTCACTAATAAATCGACTAATTAAACTCATGTTTCTATAATCAATTCGATCCCCCGACCCAATCGGGGGCAAACGCCTACGAAAAGATCGCTTGGATTTAAAATAGAGTCGCTTGGATTTATCCATGATTTGTTTATTCCTTATCCCGAAAATCCTAATTTTGTCGGGGATTTCTTTTTGGTTTGTTTATCTTTAAATATATGTTATATATAATATATGGTATATGACATTTTTCATCTTCCTTGGAAGGATGACATACAATACATACGTGTAATCGGTTCCATCTATTTCTTTATCTCCCCATGAATTGTATATTTGTAACAAAAGGGACAGAATTTTCTCAATTCCAATCGACTAGGCGTATTGTGTCGATTCTTTTGAGTAATATATCTGGAAATACCAACCCTCTTTGATTCCTTATTAGCATCATTTCGAACAGCACAATTGGTACATTCCAAAATAACTGTTACTCGAACATCTTTCCCCTTGGCCATGAACCCCCTTTGTATTTTTGATTCACTCAACTATTCTATTTTGCGATCCAAAGAGAAAAAAGGAACGAAAAAAAAAATAGAAGTTGCTAACTCGAAATAAAATTATGAAAAATTTCGTTGCAATCAAGATAGTAATAATAAGTAATACAATGATTTCTAACTACATTTCTAATCCCAATATAGCGTTTCGTCTTTCATTTAAGTATTTTGTATGATATTGTTGACCTATCCATCAATTTCCATTTCCGTTCTCATTCTCTTTTTAATTATTTTAATTTAAATTATTTAAATTAAAAATTTTATTTTAATTCGAGCCTCGGGCCTGAGGCCCGAGTTCCGAGTTTCACTGAATTTGAATCCACTTTTATTCTTTCTCTTTTCGAACTTATTCGAATTTTAAAAATTCTAAAATTAAAAGATGGGAAGGGGAGGGATTAGTCACAGAGATTTTATTAAATCCCTAATCTTCTTCACCACTTCCCATGTTACTAACTAGAATGAAAAAAAGGGGAATATCAGCGCATCCGGAAATAAACGATTGATCTCTATCAATAGACCTGCTAAAAACCCGAACCATATAGTACTTACTACCGGCGCCACGGAGAGATATGTTTTTAGATCTCGCATTTTATTTGAAATCCTCCTTCTTTATTGGAATTTGTAATACATATATGATCAGACATATATGGAGTTAATGATCGCTTGTATTTGTCCGCGGAATCCCTAATTCAAATTGAAATGTACAACGATTCAGTAGAATATTTCTTTTCTTAAAAAAAACGTGCCCTTTTCTGTACCAGCATTTCCCAAAAATATTCATTTTTTTTACAGCGGGTTTCATTATACGTAACGCATATAAGTAGTTTATTATAATTAATTAATAATTAATTAATAATTAATTATATGTTCTATGATATGAGATCAAAAAGAAGAAATGACAAGATAATTTTTGTATAGAAATGGAGTAAATAAAGATGTGGAAAACAATACGGGTATTCTCTACAATGACACTGTAACCCAATTGAAAGGGATGTAGCGCAGCTTGGTAGCGCGTTTGTTTTGGGTACAAAATGTCACGGGTTCAAATCCTGTCATCCCTACCTATTCTATTACTTATCTTA